ATTCTATTGTATATCTATCTAAATAAATAGAAAATAAAAAAAGAAGGTTATTTTCTTGATTTGTTCTAGAGAAATGGAACTCCCATTTTTTTTTTCCTAAAATAAAAAGAGATTATCCCTTATGTCAAAAATGAAAACAAATAGAGAAAAAAAGCCGGCTATCGGAATCGAACCGATGACCATCGCATTACAAATGCGATGCTCTAACCTCTGAGCTAAGCGGGCTCTCATAACACAAATTGTGGATTTATCGGAATTATTTCCTAAACTACTGGGATCTTAGTTATTAATTGTTTTATATTAGCTCTTCATAACCAAATTACTATATCATAATCATAATCAAATAAATACAAACATAGAAAAAATATAAACTATCCAATAGTTATTATTTATTTGATATTTTAGTATATATCCTAAAAATCAGAATAATTTTAAGATAAGAATTTTAATTAATAGTTAAATAGAATACTATATTAATAGTTAAATAGAATACTATTTTGATCGATTTATCAAATAATTTTGATCAATAAAACAATATCGTCATTTTAATTCGTATAGTCAAATTCTCTTTTTTGTTTTGAATTCCATTTTATTCATTTTTTGAATATTTTTGCTTCTTTATTTCGATTATTTTAATATTTCAAGAATAATATAGAATAGAATTCATATTTTCATCGAATCTATATGAATATCTAAATATAGATATGTATTTATACCGATATCCTGATTATTAGATAGGAAGATTATTTGTTTCTATATATATTCTTTATATATTCTTTAATATTATATATTCTTTAATATTCTAGAATTAGAATACCTTAAAATAAAATTCTATATAAAAACTCTATATAAATAGATATAGAAATAAATAGATATAGAAAATAGTAAAGAGTATATGGAATACTATCTTAAAATTAAAATTTCTATTTTAAATAGTCTCATTTTTTAGAATTTTAAATAATGACTAATTAGATTACAGTAAACAGTAATTTATATTACAAAATTCGTATGCATTAAGATGAACTATGTATAATGTATATAAAAAAGAATGTATCGATAGAAATTTGATATTTCTATTGAATTTCTAAATGAATGTCAAATTTGAAATTAATAAATAGATTTTTGATTTTCGTTTTGTTATTATAAGGTCTGTATCTGTCTGCTCTAAGGAAAAAAAGAATCGAACGTTAGAGTATCCTAAATACTCTCAAAAAATCAAAGAAGGAGGGACATATAAAATAGAGATAAATGTAGTATATATCTCTGTATATTGAATTGCGAATACACAGATAATAGAATCATTTCTGATTCGACTAAATATGGCTATCTGATATAGATGAAAGAAAATCAATCAAACAAATAGAAGGAAATTTTTCCAAAAATGGGAGTAGGTTTCTAATAAATTCAACAGTTCCATCATATAATTCTCATAATACAAATGAAAAAACATCCTAATGAGATATGATATCAATCTCAAAGAAAAAAACGGGGGATATGGCGAAATTGGTAGACGCTACGGACTTAATTGGATTGAGCCTTGGTATGGAAACTTACCAAGTGAAAACTTTCAAATTCAGAGAAACCCTGGAATTAAAAATGGGCAATCCTGAGCCAAATCCTTCTTTCCGAAAACAAATAAATAAAAGTTCAGAAAGTTAAAATCAAAAAAGGATAGGTGCAGAGACTCAATGGAAGCTGTTCTAACAAATGGAGTTGACAACATTTACTCTTTCAATAGAATAATATTGATTGATCAAATCAGTCACTCCACCATAGTCTGATGGATCTTTTGAATAACGGATTAATCAGACGAGAATAAAGATAGAGTCCCATTCTACATGTCAATACCGACATCAATGAAATTTTTAGTAAGAGGAAAATCCGTCGATTTTAGAAATCGTGAGGGTTCAAGTCCCTCTATCCCCAAAAGCCCATTTAATCCGCTAATTTTTTATCCTATATCCCTTTTTTTTAATTAAAATTCAAAACAAAAAGTATTTTTTTTTTTTTTTATTTAGTTGACATAGACTCAAGTAATTTCCTAAAATTAGGGTGGTGTGTCAAGAATGGTCGGGATAGCTCAGCCGGTAGAGCAGAGGACTGAAAATCCTCGTGTCACCAGTTCAAATCTGGTTCCCGGCGATTCATTTCTATGAGTATCTATTCCCAAATTTCTTAAAATTTGGGAATAGATACATATTTTTTAGTGGTCTTGATCATCATACATAATTTATCTAGGCGTACGGAGATATACTCTTTCTAGCTAAAGAATGAATAGATGTATATTCTAGGTATAGAAAGTTAGTCTGAAAATGAATGATTCCATTTTGTTTCGATTTTTTCTGCGCTCCAAAAAGAATGTTACTATTTTAACAATATTCAAATCGTAAAATTACTTGGTTGAAAGGCCAAAAAGTTTAATCTAGGGAAGTTCAGAGGTGAGAATAGTCAAAATTTATCTGAGATACATTATAAAAAAATTCGGTCCATTTCTTTTCAT